ACGCGACGATGATTATTTTCTACAAATCATAAAGATATTGGTACTTTATATTTTATCTTAGGAGCTTGATCAGGAATAGTAGGAACAGCTCTTAGTTTAATTATTCGAGCAGAGTTAGGACAACCAGGTAGATTAATTGGAGATGATCAAATCTATAATGTTATCGTTACAGCTCATGCTTTTATTATAATTTTCTTTATAGTAATACCTATTATAATTGGAGGATTCGGTAATTGATTAGTTCCACTTATATTAGGAGCTCCTGATATAGCATTCCCCCGAATAAATAACATAAGTTTTTGGTTATTACCACCAGCACTCACTCTTCTTCTTTCAAGAGGGTTAGTGGAAAGAGGGGTTGGAACAGGTTGAACTGTCTATCCTCCTTTATCTGCAGGGATTGCCCACGCAGGTGCTTCTGTAGATATGGGTATTTTTTCTCTACATTTAGCAGGAGCTTCATCAATCTTAGGAGCCGTAAATTTTATTACGACAGTTATTAATATACGTTCCAATGGAATAACTATAGACCGTATGCCTTTATTTGTATGAGCTGTTTTTATTACAGCAATTTTATTACTACTTTCTCTCCCTGTTCTAGCAGGAGCTATTACTATATTATTAACAGACCGTAACTTAAATACTTCATTCTTCGATCCTGCAGGAGGAGGAGACCCAGTTTTATATCAACATTTATTTTGATTTTTTGGGCACCCTGAGGTTTACATTTTAATTCTCCCAGGATTCGGATTAATTTCACATATTGTTAGACAAGAAGCAGGAAAAAAAGAAACTTTCGGAACTTTAGGAATGATTTATGCTATATTAGCTATTGGTGTTTTAGGTTTCGTAGTATGAGCACACCATATATTTACAGTAGGAATAGACGTTGATACTCGAGCTTATTTTACATCAGCTACTATAATTATTGCTGTTCCAACAGGAATCAAAATTTTTAGTTGATTAGGAACTCTCCACGGAGCACGGTTAACTTATTCACCTTCTTTAGTATGAGCATTAGGTTTCATTTTTTTATTTACAGTAGGAGGTCTTACAGGAGTGGTATTAGCTAACTCTTCCATTGACATTATTCTCCACGATACTTATTATGTAGTAGCACATTTCCACTATGTTTTATCAATAGGAGCAGTTTTTGCTATTTTCGCTGGATTAGCACACTGATTTCCTTTATTTACAGGAGTAACATTAAACCCTGCTTGATTAAAAATACACTTTTTAGTGATATTTGTAGGAGTTAATATTACATTCTTCCCCCAACATTTCTTAGGTTTAAGTGGAATACCTCGACGTTATTCTGATTATCCAGACGCTTACACAGCTTGAAATGTTCTTTCTTCTATTGGTTCTACTATTTCACTTGTAGGAGTATTAGGGTTCGTAGTAATTATCTGAGAAGCTTTTACAGCTGCCCGTCCAGTGGTTTTTTATATATTCTTACCTACTTCTATTGAATGACAACATGATCTTCCTCCTGCAGATCATAGTTATATAGAAATTCCAATAATTACTAACTTCTAAAATGGCAGAGAAGTGCAATGGATTTAAGCTCCATATATGAAGAGATAATTCTTCTTTTAGAAATAATGGCAACATGAGGTTATCTAGGCTTTCTAGACGGAGCATCTCCTTTAATAGAACAATTAATTTTTTTTCACGACCACGCTATAATTGTATTAACACTTATTGTGACTATAGTAGGTTACATAATAGGATCACTATTAACAAATAAATTTGTAAACCGTTTCTTACTTGAAGGACAAACAATCGAAATTATTTGAACAATACTACCTGCTGTTATTTTATTATTTATTGCTTTTCCTTCGCTACGACTTTTATATTTATTAGACGAAGTAAATGAACCTGGTATTACACTAAAAACTATTGGACACCAATGGTATTGAAGTTATGAATATTCAGATTTTCAACAAATTGAATTTGACTCTTATATAATCCCTTCTAACGAGCTAGCAGACAATGGATTTCGACTACTAGATGTAGACAACCGAGCTGTTTTACCTATAAACACACAAATTCGAGTTCTTATCACTGCAGCAGATGTTATTCACTCTTGAACGGTCCCTTCCCTAGGAGTTAAAGCGGACGCCATCCCAGGACGACTTAATCAAGTTAGTTTCATAAGAAACCGACCTGGTTTATTTTATGGACAATGTTCAGAAATTTGTGGTGCAAATCATAGTTTTATACCTATTGTAGTAGAGTCTGTCTCGGTAGATGCTTTTCTTAATTGAGTAAACTCTATAAAAGAAGAATCATTAAGTGACTGAAAGTAAGTGTAAATCTTTTAAATTTATTATAATAGTTACGCCTATTCTCAATGAAAAAACTAGTTAATAATTATAACATAAGCTTGTCAAGCTTAAATAACTAAATATATTAGTATTTTTTGATCCCTCAAATATCCCCCTTATTATGACTTAACCTTTATATTTTCTTTTTTTCTATTTTTTTATTGTTTATTGTAATAAGTTACTTTACATTTACTCCTCTTATAAAAGAACAAGAAACTGCAAAATATGAAAAACAACAAATAAGTTGAAAATGATAAGTAATTTATTTTCAGTTTTTGATCCCTCAACATCTTTGATAAATATACAACTTAACTGACTCTCTACTTTTATTGGTCTTTTTATAATTCCAGTAGCCTATTGAATATTACCAAACCGACTATACTTTATATGAAACTCTTTATTAAAAACTTTACACTCAGAATTTAAAGTATTACTAGGGCCAAATTCATCGGTAGGGAGAACACTACTTTTTGTTACCTTATTTTCTATCATCGTCTTCAACAATTTTATAGGTCTTATACCTTATGTTTTTACCAGAACAAGGCACTTAGCTATAACACTATCATTATCTTTACCTCTTTGAATAGGATTTATATTATATGGTTGAATTAACCACACTAAACATATATTTGCTCATCTAGTTCCTCAAGGAACCCCTGCTTTCCTAATACCTTTTATAGTTTTAATTGAAACCTTAAGAAACATCATGCGACCAGGTACACTAGCTGTACGATTAGCAGCCAACATAATCGCAGGTCATTTATTACTAACATTATTAGCCTCAACAGGACCTAGTCTAAGAACGACTATTTTATCATTATTATTATTCTCGCAAATTTTATTACTAATACTAGAATCAGCCGTTGCTGTAATTCAATCATATGTTTTCGCAGTATTAAGTACTCTTTATGCAGGAGAAGTTAACTAATGTCAGATCACGGACACCACCCTTACCATCTTGTAGACATAAGACCATGACCTTTAACAGGATCTATTAGAGCTATAATATTAACAACCGGCTTAGTAAAATGATTTCACAAATTTGAATTTGACCTATTTTTAATAGGAATTATTGCAGTACTTTTAACTATAATTCAATGATGACGAGATATTACACGAGAAGGTACATATCAAGGATTACATACAGCAACAGTTACTCTAGGATTACGCTGAGGAATAATTTTGTTCATTACTTCTGAGGTATTATTCTTTTTTTCTTTTTTCTGAGCTTTTTTTCACAGAAGACTTGCACCTAGTGTAGAAATTGGGATTAGTTGACCTCCAGCAGGAATCATAACTTTTAATCCTTTCCAAATTCCATTACTAAACACAGCTATTCTACTTTCATCTGGAGCAACAGTGACATGAGCACACCATGCTATTATAGAAGGTAACCATACACAAGCCCTACAAGGATTAGGAGTTACAATTTTATTAGGGTTTTATTTCACTGCTTTACAAGCACTAGAATATTTTGAAGCCAGATTTACAATTGCCGACTCGGTTTATGGTTCAACTTTCTTTGTTGCAACAGGATTTCACGGACTACATGTCATTATTGGTTCTTCTTTCTTAGCAGTCTGTTTTTACCGTCTTTATATATGTCACTTCTCTAGACACCATCATTTTGGTTTCGAGGCCGCAGCCTGATATTGACATTTCGTAGATGTAGTTTGACTATTTTTATATATTTCAATCTACTGATGAGGAGGCTAATCTTTTTAATATAACAAGTATATTTGGCTTCCAACCAGAAAGTCTAGAAATATCTAGAAAAGATAGTGATTATTTCAAGAATGGTTATTACACTTACTTTAATTATTTCCACTGTTGTAATATTAATTTCTTTCGTACTAAGAAAAAAAACTATTACAGACCGAGAAAAAAATACTCCTTTCGAGTGTGGATTTGACCCTAAAGGGTCTGCCCGGCTCCCTTTTTCTCTACGGTTTTTCTTAATTGCGGTAATTTTCTTAATTTTTGATGTAGAGATTACATTACTTCTTCCTTTGGCAGCTATTTTAAAAATGGTAAATATACTAAGATGATTTTTTACTGGCTTTTTCTTTATTCTGATTTTACTTTTAGGATTATATCATGAATGAAATCAAGGAGCCTTAGACTGGGCAGATTAAAGGATAGTAGTCAAATATGATATCTGATTTGCATTTAGAAGGTGTTACAAAGATAACCTATCTTAAGGTAAAAAGCGAAATATTGCACTCAGTTTCGACCTGATCTTTGGTGTTAGAACACCTTTACCTGGTATTTAACCAAAACCAAAATAGAGGTATATTATTGTTAATAATAGAAATGAAAATTTTTTTTTCTGGTTAAGGAAATAAACTGGAGTGAGAAAAAGCTACTAACTTTTAACTTAAGCGGTTAAATTCCGTTTTTATTTCTGCTTTTGTAGTGTAAAAAAACACATTACATTTTCAATGTAAAGATAAGAATTTATTCTTTTAAAGTACATTCTAAAATTAGTACACAAAATAGGGAGTTTATATAATATTTATTTCAGTTTATGTATATATATTATAAATAAAATATTGTTTAAAATAAGTAACTTTATATTCACAGATTAAAATAATCTCTTTAACATCTTCAGTGTTACGATCTAATATATGATCTATATGAATTTATAAAATAATTATTAATAATACAACTCAGAATAAAAAAGTAATTAAATAAAGTTTAATACTATTGTCTTGTATTTTCTCCAACAAATTTGATCTTTTTATCAAAGAAGAATGTAAATTATAACCACCTTTGTTTTCAAATCACCCTTGGTCCCCTATTTTATAAACATCAAACCCTTTTAACAAAAAACTAGGTATAATATTTTGAGTAGATAAAAAAGGAAGGAACCATATACTACCTCTAAAAACAACTCTTTTATAAAAACTAAAAGAATTCAAAATAAACATAAATGAACCTAAGTTAAGAGCATAGCCAACTCAAGCTCCTAATCCTCTAACAATTAAAACAAGTCTTTTGTAAAAACCACTTAAACAAATTATATAAGGATAAGGAACAATTAATCAACTTAGAATAGAGCCTGCACAAATTGCTCCCCTGGCTAATAACAACATAGGATTTGTTAACAAACCTCTCTCGTCATTAACAGTATGTAGACTTCCTATATTAAAACCCCCTGTTACAGAATAATAAACTAAACGAGCTGTATAACAAACAGTTAACCCTGTCGCAAAAACATATATAAGGAAAGAAACATAATTAATAGTACCCATAAACGCTATTTCTAAAATTAAATCTTTAGAATAAAACCCTGCTATAAAAGGAAGACCACATAAAGCCAAATTAGCTAAATTTATATAAAAAGTAGTTAAAGGTATAAATTTACTCAAACCCCCTATTATACGAATATCTTGATAATCTTTCGCACTATGAATTACAACTCCCGCGCATATAAACAATAAAGCTTTAAATAAAGCATGAGATAAAAGATGAAAGAAGGCCAAATCTGGTAAACCAAACCCTAAAATACTTATTATTACCCCCAATTGACTGAGAGTAGATAGAGCAATAATTTTTTTTAAATCATATTCAAAATTAGCGCCCAACCCTGCTATAAACATTGTAGCTCCCCCTAATAAAAGTAAAATTTGAGAAAAAGGACCTCCATGTATAGCAGGTTCAAATCGAACTAACAAATAAACCCCCGCTGTAACTAGAGTAGAAGAATGAACTAAAGCAGAAACAGGAGTTGGGGCTGCCATAGCAGCAGGTAACCAAGCAGAAAAAGGGATTTGAGCTCTTTTAGTTATAGCAGCTAATATAACTAAAAAACATAAAATACCTAAAGAACTATTAGAACAAATTATTTCTAAATAAAACACAAAATTTCAACCTCCATATAAAGACATAAAAGAAATGGCTAATAAAATAGCAACATCTCCAATACGATTAGAAAGAGCAGTCAATATACCAGCCGCCCCAGATTTTTCATTTTGGTAATAAATAACTAAACAATAAGAAACTAAACCTAACCCATCCCAACCTAAAAGAATACTAATTAAATTAGGACTAATAATTAAGGCTACCATAGAAACAACAAATATTAAAACTAAATAAATAAAACGATTTATATTAGGATCTCCTTCCATATAACCCCCACTATAATAAAGAACTATAGAGGAGATCAATATAACAAACCCCAAAAATATAAGAGATATTCAATCTAAAATTAAAGTTATTACAATTGAGTTTCTATTTGTTCTGATGATTTCTCATTCAATAAAATAACCGACCCCATTATACAAACAAAATAAAGAAAAGGTTAATATTGTCGTAGAACCTAATAATAAAAAAATTATCCTAGACAAGAATATTTTCAAACTTCATAACACGATTTAAAATAATTATAAATTATATCTTTGGATCCACAGACCAACGTTTTTAATAAACTATTTAAATTAAAAAACAATTAACATTATACTACCTACTATAAACATTAAGTTTAAAGGTAGCCAGTGTAATATTAAAATTAAATATTCTCGAACTTTACCACTACAACAAGAGAAAACACCATTATAAAATTTACCGTGTTGTCTAATAGAAAACAAATATAAAGTATAAGTAGCCCTGAAAAAAGAAAGAAGACCAATACCAACAATATTAATGAAACTTCAGTTCATAATACTAATAATTAACTGAACCTCACCTAATAAATTTAAAGTAGGAGGGGCAGCCATATTTCCTGCACATAATAAAAATCATCACATTGCTATTGTAGGTATAATATTTAATAATCCTTTACTAATTAATAAACTCCGACTAGATAAACGCTCATAAACCATATTAATCATAAAAAACAAACCAGAAGAACATAAACCATGTCCTACTATAACAACTACAGCTCCATTTACTCCTCATCAGTTGAAAATAGTAGCCCCACACAAGACCATTCCCATATGTGCTACAGAAGAATAAGCAATAAGAGCTTTAATATCAATTTGACGTAAACACATTAAACTAACTAAAACACCTCCTACTAAACTAATTCTTACTCAAACCCAACAAAGTTTACTATTAACATTTCTAAATAGAGGTACAATACGCAACAAACCATAACCCCCTAATTTTAGTAAAACCCCAGCCAAAATTATAGAACCTGCTACAGGTGCCTCTACATGTGCTTTAGGTAGCCATAAATGAAATATAAATATAGGAAGTTTAACAATAAAAGCAAAAACACTCGCTAAATATCAAATTTTATAAATAAAAGAACTGTTTATAGCTTCATAAACTAACCCTATCGTTAAAGAACCCCCACAATTGTACAGAACTATCAAAGACACTAATAAAGGAAGAGAAGCTGTTAAAGTGTAAAACAATATATAAATACCTGCTCCAATACGCTCGGGCTGATAACCTCAACCCAAAATTAAAATTAAAGTAGGAATTAAAGAAGCCTCAAACCTAATATAAAATAACAACAAATCAGTCGAAGCAAAAGTTATAACCAAAAAGAAATTTAAAAAACAGCATGTTATAACAAAAACTTTATTGAAATTGTTTTTATCTAAAATAGCCTGACTACTTATCAAAACTAGTAATATAATTCAGAATCTTAAAAGGATTAAAACATAACTTAACCAATCAGAACCAAACCCATACCTTAATAAACTCATATAAAAATCATGTTTACAACACAGCAAAAATAATATAAAAAGAACAATTATGCCTAATTGAACCCCAAACCAACTCCCACAACCTAGTGTTAAAAAAAGAGAACCTAAAACGAAGTTTAACATCGCAAACTAGTAAAACTTGAAAAACGGTCATTTCCATGAGTACGAATAATAGACACTAAGATTGATAAAGCTAAAGCTCCTTCACAAGCAGCAAAAGTCAGAAAAACAAGCGTAAAATAACTTTCTTGGCCTATATAAGAAAAAATAACAGTTAAAAATCAAAAAATACCTAATATTATGTATTCCAAACTAAGCAAAGAACTTAATAAATGCTTGCGTTTAGAAACAAAACCTCATATACCTCTTAAAATTATAATCATTCTCCCAAATAAATAGAAATTAAGTCTTAACATTTGTTTTAATAGTTTAACATAGAACTTTGGTCTTGTAAACCAAGAGTGAATTTTTTTATTCTTAAAGCATCAAGAGAAGGAGAAACCTCCTATCATTAATTCCCAAAACTAATATTTTAAATAAACTATCTCTTGTTTTCTTGATATTTCTTATATTTTATTATTATATTTGACCTCAATAATATTTAGATTAATTTTTATTAACCTATCACATCCTCTAGCAATAGGAATAATACTTTTATTACAAACATTAGTAATTTGTGCTATTACAGCTTTAATAAATTTTTATGTTTGATTTTCTTATATTCTATTTTTAATTTTCTTAGGGGGTATACTAGTATTATTTATTTATATTACATCATTAGCATCTAATGAAATGTTCCAATTTTCGTTTAAAATAACTATATTCTTCGCAGCAACAACAATAATATCTTTTTTATTATTAATTATAGACCCATTATTATTGGATTTCAAGATAGCTTCAGCAGATATATCTTCTTTAATAGGAAACTCTTACACAAGTCAAATAGTATTAATTAGAAATATTTATTCTACTAATACTATAATAACTACTTTGTTTATAATTTTATATTTATTATTAACACTAATTGTAGTAGTAAAAATCACATACACTTTTTTAGGTCCTTTACGAATATTAACTACTTATGACAATACCTATTCGCAAATCCCACCCTCTTTTTAAAATTATAAACGGAGCTTTGGTAGATATACCGGCTCCCTCCAATATTTCTATTTGATGAAATTTTGGATCTTTATTGGGTTTATGTTTAGTAGTACAACTAGCCACGGGGTTATTCTTAGCAATACACTATACAGCCCATATCGACTTAGCTTTTTCCAGTGTAGCCCACATTTGCCGAGATGTTAACTATGGATGACTTCTCCGAACAATTCACGCAAACGGAGCCTCTTTCTTTTTTATTTGTTTATATCTTCATGTAGGACGAGGTCTTTATTATGGATCTTATTTATTTATACACACATGAAGAGTAGGGGTAATTATTCTATTTCTAGTGATAGGAACGGCATTTATAGGTTACGTTTTACCTTGAGGACAAATGTCTTTTTGAGGAGCTACTGTTATTACCAATCTTTTATCTGCGGTCCCTTATGTTGGTACTGACCTTGTACAATGAGTTTGAGGAGGCTTCGCGGTTGACAACGCCACATTAACACGTTTTTTTACCTTTCATTTTTTATTTCCTTTTGTAGTAGCAGCTGCTACAATAGTACATATTTTATTTTTACACCAAACAGGATCTAGTAATCCCTTAGGTCTGGTAAGAAACATTGATAAAGTTCCTTTTCACCCTTATTTTACCTTTAAAGATATTGTAGGATTTGTGGTTATATTAATAGCATTAATTCTACTTAGTTTACTTGACCCTTATATATTAGGAGACCCAGAAAATTTTATTCCTGCAAACCCTATAAGAACACCTTTACATATTCAACCAGAATGATATTTTTTATTTGCATACGCTATTTTACGTTCTATTCCTAATAAATTAGGAGGAGTTATTGCCTTAGTAGCATCAATCGCAATTCTTTTTATCATACCCTTCACGCAAAAAGCAAACTTTCGAGGACTTACTTTTTATCCTGTAAACCAAATTATATTTTGAAGTATAGTGGTAATCGTTATTTTATTGACATGAATTGGCGCTCGTCCTGTAGAGGAACCTTATGTACTAACAGGACAAATCTTAACTGTTTTATATTTTTTATATTATTTAATAAGGCCTATTATATTCATGATCTGGGACGAAATTCTTAGATAATTATTTGGCCGAGTAATAGGCAGATATTTTGAAAGTATCCTACAGAGGTTTAAATCCCCTAATAATTTTGCATTAAAAATAGAATTATAATAATATAATCGTAAAAACCATTTTAAGTCCTATAAAAAATATAAGATAGTTTAAAGAAACAGGAAGAAACCTTTTTCAAGAAAGGTATATTAACTTATCATAACGAAAACGAGGTAATGTTCCCCGCACCCAAATAAAACTGAAAACAATAAAAACCAATTTTAGACAAAAAGTTAACCTTCTTGGACTTCTTCCTATAAATAAGATTACAAACAAAGCTCTTATAAACAAGATACTACTATATTCTGCCAAAAAAATAAGAGCAAATCCCCCTCCTCTATACTCGACATTAAAACCGGAAACCAGTTCAGATTCCCCTTCAGCAAAATCAAAAGGAGTGCGGTTTGTTTCGGCCAAACAAGAAACAAATCATACCCCCGCTAAAGGAAGACTTAAAAATATTAATCAACAATTTTCTTGATAATTCGAAAATAAGCTTAAATTAAAACCCCCGATTAGAAAAATGAAAGACAATAAAATCAAAGCAAGTCTTACCTCATAAGAAATGGTTTGAGATACAGCACGAATACTTCCTAATAAGGCATATTTAGAATTCGAAGACCAACCAGCCCCTATTAAAGTATAAACACCAAGTCTTGTACAACACAAAAAAAAGAGAGAGCCTAAACCAAAATTTATCAGACCTGTTTCATAAGGAATGACTAACCAAACAACTAGAGAAATAAACAAACTAAAAATAGGAGAGAGATAATAAGGCAAAAAATTACTTATTATAGGTAAAGCCTGTTCTTTAGTAAACAATTTCACAGCATCAGCAAATGGCTGAAGAATTCCAATAAACCCTAATTTATTAGGTCCTTTACGAATTTGAATATAACCTAATACTTTACGCTCCAATAAAGTAAAAAAAGCAACACTAACTAAAACACAAATTATTAACACAATATAATTAATCATTATTAAAGCAGACACTATTAAGTAAGAAACAACTCTTATTTTTAGATCCTAAGTCTAATGCACTTTTCTGCCAACTTAACCAGTTAATAATAATCAACACACAACAAAATATTTGACTTACCAAATCCTTTCGTACTAAAATAAGTTATTTTTACATGGAAGATAGAAACCAACCTGGCTCACGCCGGTCTGAACTCAAATCATGTAAGGATTTAAAGATCGAACAGATCTACCTTTAAAACTGCTGCACCTTAAGGTAACCTTAATTCAACATCGAGGTCGCAAACTTTTTTTTCGATAAGAACTCTCAAAAAAAATTACGCTGTTATCCCTAAAGTAACTTGTTCTTATGATCATTAATAATGGATCAATTTATTTCCAACTAAAATTGTTATACAAAACAAAAGCAGTTATTCTTTTATTATACTTTTACCGCCCCAGTAAAATAATACTAATTCTAAAATAAGTTAATAACAAAACAATTTATAAAAAAGAATAGTATCATAAAGCTTTATAGGGTCTTATCGTCCCTCCATTTTATTTAAGCTTTTTTACTTAAATATTAAATTTTATGTATTGTATTGAGACAGTTTCCATCTTGTCCGACCATTCATACAAGCCTCTAATTAGGAGACTAATTATTATGCTACCTTCGCACGGTCAAAATACCGCGGCTCTTTAATTTAATCATCAGTGAGCAGGCCAGACCATATAAAACAAACATATGGACATGTTTTCGATAAACAGGCAGAAGGAATAGTTGCCGAGTTCCTTAATACAAATTAACATTTGATAAATAGTAAAACATAATCTTGTTTAATAAATATCGAAACATTTTATATACTAATAATTTAATTATAACTAAAACAAAATAATTATATTATAATTTCCGATAAAACAACTAAAACAATCTTAAATATTAAATCACCAGATATAATCTATAACGATTTTTTAACATGGCTGATTTTAAGCCTAGTTTAATAAAAAAGAATAATTTTGTTTATAGTTTGTTTATTATTAAACAAGAAGCTTTTCCCTCCTGTTTTTAAATTTTAGTTAAATTATAAACTAAAAACTGAATTCAATTCATTTCTCGGAAAACCAGATACATATTAGTGCGTATAAAATTTCATTTCTAGTAAATAATTAATAATAATTATACCACATTAACTATCATTATAAACTAGCTCACTAAATTTCGGGAATACTTAGATTAACAAAAATAATATTTAAATTCCCTGAAACACAAGGTACTAAAACTAAAAAATACTTTTTAGAAATTAATTTTTCAAATATTTCAACTTTCCTTCACAGTACTTTTTATTTATCATCAAAAAAAAATTCCTTTATTAAATACTATTAATAACAAAAAGAAAATTATTTTTATTAAAATTATAAAACATTACAATCAAAAAATAATAAGTTTAAATTTTCAAAATAAATCGATTTGCACGATATCTTTTCAACGTAAGTGAAATGCTTAACTAATCAAGCTCTATTTTGTATTCTAGGGGCCCTTTCCAGTACCCCTACTATGTTACGACTTATCTCACCTTGTAGTGAGAGCGACGGGCGATGTGTACATATCCCAGAGCTAATATCATTATAACTTATTAAAACTACAATTACTATTAAATCCACCTTTAATTATTTATTTAAAAACAAAATCCGTTTTTATTTCAATAAATTGTAGCTCATTCAGCCGTATTTATAAGCTACACCTTGATCTGATATACTATATTTTAATATATTTAGATAATTATTTATCTTTTAATATTATCTAATAACGACGGTATATAAACTGGCTACAAAAATACGTAAGATTTTTCGCGGATTATCGATTACCGAACAAGCTCCTCTAACTAGACTGAGATACCGCCAAACTCTTTGGGTTTCGAGACAATAACTATATACTACCCAGGTTTAAAACGTTTCATTAGAGTATAGCAGGGTATCTAATCCTGGTTTATATCTCAAATTTTTAGACTTCTTATATATTTTTTAGATAAAAATAATATTTTAGTTATTTATTTCACCTATACCTAATATCTTATTATTATTTTAATAATATTCATAATAATCTTTTTTAACCGAATTTTATTTACTTAACCTCACAGTATAACCGCGGCGGCTGGCACAAATTTAGCCAGATTTAAGAAGAATTCCTAGTTCTAGCTTACACTAATAAACTAATATTACATGCTGAGAGTTAAAATATTATAAACAAATTTACTTTTGAACCTTTATCTTTTAGAAAAAATAAGTTGTCGTATTCATATTTACATGCATTTAAATCAAATAGAAAACAAATAGCCAGAGTCAAACTTTCATGAAAACTTAATTAAACCCAAAATAAACAATTAAAAATAATAATAACAAATACTAATTTAAGAAAAAAAGATATATTATTAAAGTTAATAAACAAAATAAAAAGAAAAATATACTCCCATAAAGGTTTGTCTAACCCCTCCGAAAATTAGACTTTGATTGGGAATGTAAAATTAAAACAAGCTTATAAAGATATATTATTCTAATGCACTATAAAGAGTAAATAGTTTCTATTAATTTACTTGCTGATAATCTTAATGAGAAACGATTTTTTCTTAATTATCGAACAATTATAAAAAATAATTTATTTTATAATCATATTGTTATATAAATTTTATATATCTATAAATGTATAATGAATTATAATTAAATAACTATAGTATTTTTGCTCATATTTATCTTTATTTACTCTCTCAAGTATAAAGATAAATAAAACAGCAAAAATACTATAGTTATTTATAAACAACATATATATATTATATATCATTATTTTTAATATAATTAAATTTTATAACAATAGTTTTTTATAAAATTAATTATATTTTATAATATCTTAATAATAATAAAAAAAGAAAGAAAACAAACAATAAAAAATTCCACAAAAAATAAGTTACTGTTATTTTCTTTTTTTAATACAAAATACAAAAATATTTCATTATTATGGTTGTTCAAATTTTGTTTTCATATATGAAAATAAAAAAAAATCCCTCCCGACCCACTTTTTCTGAAATGAAAAAGGGGGAAAATTTTTTCAAGTTTTAATGTAAAACACTTATTTATAATTAAATACGAAGCAAATTGTTAAAAATTTCCTATTAAATGAAGTGCCTGAAAAAGGATTATCTTGATAGGATAAATTATGTAAATTTATAGTTTTACCTTTATTATACTCAATGGAATTAGAACCATTACCTCTAGAATCAAAATCTAGTGTGCCTCTACACCAGAGTATAAATCGTTTTTTTAGCTTAAAAAGATAAGCTAATTAAGCTAGTGGGCTCATACCCCGTTTATGAGGGTATAAACCCCTCTCTTTTTAATTCTTTTAATTCCTTCTCATCTTCTCTTCTTTTCTACTCTAACTTTCGGAATAATAATAGCAATTTCTTCTTCTTCTTGATTTACAGTCTGGATAGGACTAGAACTCAACTTATTGTCTTTTATTCCGTTAATTTCTTCAGAAACTAACCAATTTTCCTCAGAAGCCAGATTAAAATATTTTCTTACTCAGGCCCTAGCGTCCGCTATAATTCTGTTAGCTTCCTCGACAATAACAACAGGTGTAATATTTTCTCAATACTTACTATCCACAGCATTATTAATCAAAATAGGAGCCGCCCCTTTTCATATATGATTTCCTATGGTAGCAGAAGGACTAGGATGATTACAATTTATTATTTTGTCCACAATTCAAAAAATTGCACCGATAACTCTTTTATCTTATACAATAGAGGAAGCTCATTGATTAATTTTGATGACAGCAGCAACTTCAGCAATGGTAGGTGCTTTAGGGGGAATTAACCAACTTATACTACGAAAACTAATAGCATATTCTTCAATTGGCCACACCGCTTGAATGTTAGCTACTCTTTTAATCAGGGAATCTTTATGATTTATTTATTTTATTATTTACTGCATTGTCTCCGCTACCATCGCAATATTTTTTTATTATAAACAGGCTTACCATATAACACACTTAATCTCTAATTCTTCACAAAACACACAACAAAATGTCATTATATTCATATCTTTACTTTCTTTAGGAGGACTACCTCCTTTCACTGGATTTATTCCAAAATGAATTACTCTTCAAGAATTAATAAGGAGAAGATATATTTTCCTTACTTTCTTTTTAATTTTAGGTACTTTAATTAATTTATATTATTATCTACGACTTACACTAGCCGCTTTTATAATAAACTCTCCTATATTAAAGTGACAATTTCTACAAACAAACGAAACAAGAAAAATAAACATGATGATGATAACGCTAAATATTTTAGGACTTTTAATATCTCCTGTGATTTTCTTGATTAACTAAGAGCTTAAGTTAAAAAAACTAGAAGACTTCAAACCTTCCAATAAGAGTACAAATCTCTTAGATCTTAAAGCCCTAACAATGTATGCATCTTCAGAATTGCAGTCTGATGTTTTAATTAAAACTATAGAACTCATGATAAGAGAGGAAACAACCTCGTTAATAAATTTACAATCTACCGCCTCAAACCTCAGCCATCTTATC